AAATTCCGTCCAGTAAAACGGACGAATTATAAATCTCCAAAATAATAGACAGGAATATCGCAAATAGAGCCATTGCGATACCCATCAAAGGAGTAGTCCCCCATCCAGGAGCTACTTTACCATATTCCGAATTCAAAGGTTTCAATAACCCCCCTGCAGAAGTCATTTTTGGACGAGCTCTAGAACTACCCTCAACTGTTTGTGGAGCCATAAATCCTATTTTGTATTCATTGAGATCTGTTGACTTTGTATACCATTCTGTTGTAAATAAACGATCTTATCACGGATCCATTGCGGTCTTGAAATTCTATAATAATGGAAACAGCAACCCTAGTCGCCATCTCTATATCTGGGTTACTTGTAAGTTTTACTGGGTACGCCTTATATACTGCTTTTGGGCAACCCTCTCAACAACTAAGAGATCCATTCGAGGAACACGGAGACTAGTTTGAAGTTGAAGTAATGGGCCTACCAATATTGGTAGGCCCATTACTTCAACTGAGATAATAAAAAATCATTTTATTTTTTAGTTGGAACTTTAGGCGGTTCTCGAAAAAAGATAGCGAAAAAAATGATCCCTAGAGTCGAGACTAAGAGGAATGTATAAACCAATGCTTCCATAAATTTGATCGTGGTTTCCAATTATAGCTTCCATACCTGTTTATTTGGGATCATCTCCCGGATTAAAGAAAAAAAAAAGAATCAAAAAAGGCAGCGATTTAAATCCAGATTTCTCCAGTACCTTATACCTTATTTAAAAATCACAAATCGAAAATAGAAGCCGAAGCGATAAACACAAAATAGAAGAGCAGTGCTGCATCAGACTACTTGTCTTCTTGTAGTTGGATCTCCAAGTTTTTGGAATACTCCAAATTCCACTTGAGCATCCAAATCCGGGTCAATACCAGCAAAAACATCTCTGAACAAGGTTCTAGCACCATGCCAAATGTGTCCGAAAAAGAAAAGCAGAGCAAATGAAGCGTGTCCAAAAGTAAACCAGCCCCTTGGACTGCTACGAAAAACACCATCGGATTTCAAAGTAGCACGATCTAATTCAAAAATTTCACCCAATTGAGCACGTCTAGCATATTTTTTCACAGTAGCAGGATCACTATAACTCACTCCATTCAGTTCGCCACCATAGAACTCAACAGTTACACCTACTTGTTCGACACTATACTTCGATTCTGCCCTTCGAAAAGGCACGTCGGCTCTAACAATTCCATCTCCGTCTACCAAAACAACTGGAAATGTTTCAAAAAAAGTAGGCATACGACGTACAAAAAGTTCACGCCCTTCTTTATCTCTAAAGATAGGGTGTCCTAACCACCCGACAGCTATTCCATCCCCGTTATCCATTGAACCCGCTCTGAATAATCCCCCTTTCGCAGGATTATTTCCGATGTAATCATAAAAAGCTAATTTTTCAGGAATTTTAGACCAAGCTTCTGATAAACTTTGATTTTCGGCTAGTCCAGCACTGACTCTTCGATATATTTCTTGCTGAAAGTATCCCTGATCCCATTGATAACGGGTGGGACCAAATAATTCGATGGGGGTAGTTGCTGAACCATACCACATAGTTCCAGCAACAACAAACGCTGCAAAAAAGACAGCAGCGATGCTGCTGGAAAGAACGGTTTCAATATTGCCCATACGTAATCCTTTGTATAGGCGTTGAGGTGGGCGGACACTAAGATGGAATAAGCCCGCTAATATGCCCAATGTCCCTGCTGCAATATGATGAGAGGCTATTCCTCCTGGAACAAAAGGATCAAAACCTTCCACACCCCATGCTGGATTTACAGATTGTACCTTTCCAGTTAGTCCGTACGGGTCGGACACCCATATTCCAGGACCATACAATCCTGTTACATGAAATGTCCCAAAACCAAAGCAAGCCACTCCTGAGAGAAATAAATGAATTCCAAAGATTTTAGGCAAATCCAAAGAGCGTTTTCCCGTACGGTCATCGACAAATATTGCTAGATCCCAATACACCCAATGCCAGATAGCTGCCAAGAAGCACAAGCCCGAAAACACAATATGTGCCCCGGCTACACCTTCGTAACTCCAAATACCCGGATTCGTTACCGTACCCCCCGTAATACTCCAACCGCCCCATGAATCGGTTATTCCTAAACGAGTCATGAAGGGTATAACGAACATGCCTTGTCTCCACATTGGATCAAGAACTGGATCGGAGGGATCAAAAACAGCTAATTCATATAGAGCCATTGAACCGGCCCAACCCGCAACCAGGGCTGTATGCATTATATGGACAGCAATCAAACGACCGGGATCATTCAATACGACGGTATGAACACGATACCACGGCAAACCCATGGGACTACCTCTTTATTAATAAAAAATAGACACTATGTAACTTTCTTGCATTGAAAAAAAAAAACTATGCTATGTACCCCCCTTCCTTTTTCAGGGGATTATCTCGAAAAAAGGATTAATATTTATTCTATCCTATTAGTAATAATGGAAGAGTTCGGTTCGTAGGAAAAAAGAGAAGCAGATCTATTCTATACTCGATAAGTACCAATACGCAATGGGGGCGTATTCCCTTTTCTATGAGCAAATCCATCCATATTTGGTCATCATTCAAAAGACCTATTCGTAATAATTTTCCTTTATTTTATGAACTTAGTCAATCGATGTAGAAACTAAGATAACGGCCAATATTATTAAGACAAGAAGCCCATTATTACGCTTCCACATCAAAGTGAACTAGAGTACTTAATTCTTTTCATTTTATGCCTATTGGTGTTCCAAAAGTACCTTATCGAAGTCCCGGGGACAAGCATCCATCTTGGGTTGACATATAGTGCGACTTGTCAGATCTATTGGGTCATATGGGATTTCCCCATTCTCTCCCCCGATCGAGATATCCTCTGTTTCGCCCAAAAAATTTGATTGAATGATCAAAAATTTGTAGCGTGAAATGCAATGAAGTGCAATTAGATCTATTTCGTGAGGAGGTATCCAGCTTAATATTAGCATAGCAATAAATCAATTTTATGGTCGTCTTGGCTGGACCAATAAAATGAGGTATCCAGGCTCCGTTTAGCAAAACCCAATTGGTAATATATCTATGATTATTACTTATACCATAAACGATTCCATTTAGAACTTTATTCGAAATAGGAGTGATCTCAAACTGTAAATATTGGGCGGAAGACATGAAAGAAATGAATTAAAGGGGGGAGTCGTAGCAAAAAAGAGACGTGGTATTGGGGTCATTTGTCCTATATGTGCAAATCAAAATCGGGCGGATCCTTACTCGGAGTAGAGCATCAACCTAAAAAAATTGAAGAAGCCCATTCAATTCAGGAACAAGAAAATGGCATCGTGATTTTTGGATTGGATCGCGATGAAAAAATACATCAATGAAAAGTTAGTTCGATAAGTCGATAAGTTTAGTGAATTGCTTTTTTATATTTTATAATAGATTATATTAGAATATTATAGGTATAGGAAAACCGGCTAAACTCATCGTTCTTGAAAAATGGAAGAAAGGACCCCTCGATAGAAGGAGCCCGCTAGGAAAAAAGAAAGGAAAAGGGCTGGGAGCTACACATTGATTTTTTGTTTCGCAAGTTTTGTTGAACCGTATGCATCAAAAGATGCCTGTACGGCTCCGAAGGGATACAGTTTTATCCTAATCAACCGACTTTATCGAGAAAGATTACTTTTTTTAGGTCAAATGGTTGAGAGTGATATCTCGAATCAACTTATTGGTATTATGGTATATCTCAGTATAGAGAACGAGACCAAGGATTTGTATTTATTTATCAACTCTCCTGGCGGATGGGTAATACCCGGAATAGCAATTTATGATACTATGCAATTTGTGCGACCGGATGTACAGACAATATGCATGGGATTGGCCGCCTCCATGGGGTCTTTCCTCCTGGCCGCAGGAGCAAGTACCAAACGTCTAGCATTCCCTCACGCTTGGCGCCAATGAGTTTTTTATTTGAGAGAAAAAAGAAGACTATGCCTTCGCCATATGAATTTTTAAGATTAAGTAATAATAGCATGGCACTTCGAATTCGATATGAAAATTGTTAGTGTTTTTTTTTTTCAAAATATTTGATTATGTATCGAAGCAGTAGTATGAGATAAAGGAGGGGTATTCCGAGTTTATCTTACCTATCGTAGGCCTATTGCGGCGTCACAAACTTTTTTCACGCCGGAAGGTTATTAACAATATTTATGGTATGAAAGAGTACGAAAATAAAAAAAAAAGAAGATTTTTTTTCTTTATTTTTTTTTTCAAATAAAAAAAATAAAGACACTTTGGGATTGCTGAATCACAAACGAAATAAATATATAAAGCAACGGAGCCATCATAGTATTTTTGAACTAAAAAAAAAAGGGTGGTAATTGGATCATTTACCGATCTGGGTATAATAGAACCCCATATTTTCTCCTTGTTTGATGAAAGGTAAAAAGCAAATTCCATTAATTCCATTGGCGAGCCGTATGCAATGCGAAAAAAATGCCCGTACGGTTGTTCAATTCTATCTTTTTCTTTATCTCTTCCCCTCGCCTAATCGTGCGAGATAGAGGAACTTTTTTTTTAGGTTATAATATATCATCAGGGTCATGATCCATCAACCTATTGGTGCTTTTTATGGGGCACAAACGGGAGAATTTATCCTGGATACGGAAGAACTACTGAAACTGCGCGAAATCCTTACAATGGTTTATGTACAAAGATCGGGCAAGCCCTTATGGGTTGTATCCGAAGACATGGAAAGGGATACTTTTATGTCAGCAACAGAAGCCCAAGCTCATGGAATTGTTGATCTTGTAGCGGTTGGATAAAACATAGCAGTGCCTCCTTAAGGGTTTAATAGAATATTAAACAGAAGAAATTCATAATCATCCGGTTAGGATCGATCTAAACCAGCCCATAATGGATAATTCAGCATGCCAACTATTAAACAACTTATTAGAAACCCAAGACAGCCAATCAGAAACCTTACAAAATCCCCCGCTCTTGGGGGATGCCCTCAGCGCCGAGGAACATGTACAAGGGTGTATGTGCGACTCGTTTCAATCATGGGCTGAGACAAAACAAAAGAAAGAAAACAATTTTTTAAGTATCAATGATCAGTACCAGTGAATCGGATAGAATGGAAGAAGAAGAACTGCATTCACTAGCTAAAAAAAAGATATCTATCATATCTTTCTATTGTGTATGAAATTTATGGTTTCCACCGGCGCAAATTCAACCGCCTCAAATTGCAATTTAAGGTGAGAAAGAATTCCCCATTGGTAACAAATAGTTATCCATTAAGCGGGGGAAATACTATAAAAAAAGCGGAAAGATTATCTTTCTACTCTTGCAAGAACGGACTAACAGGGTCAGCTACCCCACCAATCTTCATAATTAAATACCGTTACTGTATAAGGTCTATCTCGTTATGAAAGACCTATTACTAGAAAATTCATGGGTAGAGCCGGAGAGTGGTAACTGTACAAGTTACCAATAGAATTGATTAAATGAAGGAAGTGGCTCCGGTGTATAGAGAGGGCCTCACCGTTTAAGAAGTAATCATAGAGACGACGGAACCCACAATTTCTTTATCTATTTACTACTTTATTTTTTTTTACTATTTTATTTCCAATGCCTCGAAAAAAGGTAAAAGCGTGGTCGGGAAGGTTAGAGTAGCAAAAGCCATTGGAATTTTGATTTTATAAATTGGAAGAGTCCGTTTTGTTATTAATAGACTAGGAAAGGGGAAAAGAATAACTGAAAGAAAGGAAATCGATTAGTTATTCATCAAAGTTTCATTTATTCAATGACCAGAATTAGACGAGGATATATAGCTCGGAGACGTAGAACAAAAATGCGTTTATTTGCATCAAGCTTTCGCGGGGCTCATTCAAGACTTAGTCGAACAATTACTCAACAGAAAATAAGAGCTTTGGTTTCGGCTCATCGTGATAGAGATAGGAAAAAAAGGGATTTTCGTCGTTTGTGGATCACTCGAATAAATGCAGTAATTCGCGGAAACAGAGTATCCTATATTTATAGTAGATTAATAAGCAATCTGTATAAGGCGCAGTTGGTTCTTAATCGTAAGATACTTGCACAAATAGCTATATCAAATAGGAATTGTCTTTATATGATTTCCAATGAGATTATAAAATAAGGAAATTGGAAGGAATCCATTAGAATTTTTAAACGGAGTTCTCTGGAGAATGAACTCCGGGAAGGTAGAGTAGAAATAATATGATAAAGTCGTCAAAATGAGCGAACACGCTCAATAAAAAAAGATTGATTTTATTCTTCTTCCCCAATTCTTTTTTTTTCTTACGACACAACTGCTTCTCGGATTTTTTGAACAAAACGTCCATCTGGGTTTGAGTTCGGGTTGGGATTTTGATTTAATTGAAGAGTAAGCCTATTTTTTTCTGGTTCGAAGACCTGGAGTTCTAGTGGTCGACCCACTTCTTTCAAATTGTTTCTCATTATTAATAAAAGGTAACGAAGATAAAATACGAGCTTGTTTTATAGCAATAGTAATTAATCGTTGTTCTTTTAAGGTCAATCTATTCACCCGTCTAGATAATATTTTTCCTTGTTCACTAAGAAATCGACTAATTAAAGTCATGTTTCTATAATCAATCCGATCCCCCGATTGGATCGGGGGCAAACGCCTACGAAAAGATCGCTTGGATTTAAGAAAGAGTCGCTTGGTTTTATCCATAATTTGTTTATTCCTTATCCCTAAAATCCCATTTCGATGAAATAAAAAAATGATTTATAGAATCAATTAGAGGGTTTGGTTTGTCTATATTTATTTATTTGTTTCCATTTAAATATATGAAATAATTGTTTCTATTTAAATATATGAAATAATTGTTTCTATTTAAATATATGAAATAATCTAGATATATATCTAGATTATTTTTTCATGTTCCTTGCAAGGGTGACACACAAGCACGCGGTTCGACTCTATCTATTTTTTTATCTCCCCATGAAGTGTATGTTTGTAACAATAGGGACAGAATTTTCTCAATTCCAATCGACTAGGTGTATTGTGTCGATTCTTTTGAGTAATATATCTGGAAATACCCCTTGATTCCTTATTAACACCGTTTCGAACACAACTAGTACATTCCAAAATAACCCTTACTCGGACATCTTTACCCTTGGCCATGAACCTCCTTGGGGTTTTTGATTCATCCAACTTTTCTATTTTCCGACCCGAAACGAATAAGAAACAAGGGACAAAAAAATAGAAGTTGTTAACCACTCAAAATCCAATTCTGAAATAAAGATTTTATTGCAATCAATATAGTAAATATATAGGAAATAATAAGTAATACAAAAATTTCTAACTATATTGCTAATCACAGTACAGTATTTCATTTAAGTATCGTGTAGTGTAGGCTACTCTTACCCTAGCCACATTTCCATTTCCGTTTTCCTTTCACTGTCTATTTTCTTTTAACTGGATAATTAATTTAATTGGAGCCTGAACCCGAGTTTCGCTGAAGTTGAAGCCACATTTTTATTTCGCTTTCATCCTTTATTCTATCTATCTAATTGTAAAAAAAAAATAAAAGAGGGGAAAGAGAGATTAGTCACAAATACACAAATATTGGATTCTAGCTCTAATCTTCTTTACCTCGTTCCCGTTCAATAACTAGAATGAAAAAAAAGGAAATGTCAATGCGTCCGGGAATAAACGGTTGATTTCTATCAATAACCCTGCTAAAGACCCGAACCAGAGAGTACTTAGTACCGGTGCCACGGAAAGATATGTTTTTAGATCTCGCATTGAAAATCCTCCTTCTTTTTTGTTTTTGTATTCCCTATTGGAATATATTATGGTAAGAGATGTATATGTAGTTAAAGGCCACTTGTATTTGTGCGCGGAATCCTTAATTCAAATTGAAATGCGAAATGATTCGGTAGATAAGATTTTATTTTCTTTTTTTTTTTCTTAAAGCAGAAAAATGGGCCGCTTTACGCCTGAGAATTCCCAAGAAAAATACTAATTTATTATTATTATATGTTATATGATATGAGCCCAAAAACAAGAAAAGGCAAGATCCATTTTGCATATCAATAGAGGGAATAAAAAAATAAGGATGTGGAAAACAAGACGGGGATTCTTTACAATGATACTGTAGACCCATTGAAAGGGATGTAGCGCAGCTTGGTAGCGCGTTTGTTTTGGGTACAAAATGTCACGGGTTCAAATCCTGTCATCCCTACCAATTACCGCTCCGAGCAGGAGTAAGACAAGATCCGTTTTTTTTTTTTAGATCGGTTTCTAATTTTGACATACAAAATCTTCCATTTTATTATATATGATAGTATACACATACAAGAATTGTTGGGGAAAAAAATCGACTTATTACTTATTTCCAGTCTTTTCCGTTGTGATAAGAAAGCGCTCTTAGTTCAGTTCGGTAGAACGTGGGTCTCCAAAACCCAATGTCGTAGGTTCAAATCCTACAGAGCGTGATTCCGCTCTTGTTGTCTTAGTCTTAGATCGAAAATCACACACGCTGAACTGAAATTATTGAACAGCAATCTGAATTTGACCCTGCCCTGACCTCCCCCTCGGATTAAATTAAAGAAAGGAGGGGGTCAGTTAAAAAAAGAGATGTTAATTAATCAAAGGTCCAACTGATCACCACGTCTGTATTGTAAATATGCGGTTACGAATAATCCAGCCAAAGTAATAGGAATTAGACCTAAGACGATTCCAAATAGAAAGACTTCAATCATTTGAATTTTAGTTTTTTTTTGAAAGGTTAAAAAGAGGGGTAATATCTATCCCTAAATATTAATCCGTCTTGCCTAGGAATCTCAATAACCAATAATTCGGAATTAACGTGGTACGGCAAGGAACTAGACAATATGTGGAATACCACAGAAAGATTTCTTTTTATGAATTATTCATTCAATTAATTTCAAATAAGTCCTATCTTACTCAGACCAAGAAATAGAGCCGAGGTTATAGTTAAAGCCGCTAGTAGAAAACCAAAATAACTAGTTATAGTAGGCATGACGGAGCTAAAGGAAATATGTTCTTTTTATACATATGTTTATAAAGCACTTCCCTAAGTTTCAACTTTTGAACGATACGAGGATAAGCAAAAATACCCTACCAATTGAAAGAATACCTTCAATTGCAAGTTTTTGATTCTTCAAGTATTCTAGAAGGTACTAACAAAAATGAGTGACAGGGATAGAAAAAGAAATCAATTCATCGTCTTTTACACCAACCCATCCCACGATTCCGAATCAACGGATTGAGTGGGCAACTCTTGAGTCAACTAATATTAAAATAATAATAATAACTATGTCATCTAACTTCATTTCAAAGGGGAATCGCTTCGATTTTGTATTTTGATTTTTTATTGTATCAAATACATTTTCGACTAAAGAGTGCCCTTAGAATACTTTTTTCTTTACTTTTTAATACTTTAAATACCTTTTGCTTTACTTTATTTTTTTTTTACTATTTTATTTCCAATGCCTCGAAAAAAGGTATCGCACAATCAGATCACTCAAAAAATCACATTTTTATTTCGGTTCAATTCGATTCTAAAACGAAAAATTCCTCTTCGCTTTTCCTTTCTAGATTTTCCGTTTTGTCTTTCCATATTCTATATAAAGGATAAAGCCTGCACGTTGTAGTTAGGTCAAGAAAGAACCTTTGGATCTAATACAACAACGTGGGCATCACAAATCTAGATTATTAGAATTCTTTTAGGCAGTTTTCTCGTTCGTTTATTTTTATCGAATTCTATCTCCCACCGTTACTTGTTTCTGGACAACTAACCAAGTCCTTGAAAAAAAAAAAAGAGGAGAATTACAACAAAAAATTCTACATCTACGAAAAGGGGATTTGTAGATTTCATATCTAATTGAAATGGGGAAATATGATAATCTTCATCATGAATTATTAGAAAACAATCCGTAGGATTCCCATTTTACTTGATTTTGAATTTC